TACTTAGGAATTCGTTGGGCCCTTTAGGAACAGCTCTTCAAATTTCGACTTTTTCTTCTTATTTATTTTACCATTGTATAACTCATAATCATATCTCATTAACTAACTATTTGAAACTTGAGCTTGACAATTTAAAACGGACTGTTCAAGTAATTCAAAGTAAATATTATTTAATGGATGAAAGGGGGGGAGTTTATAATCCCAATCCGTGCAGTAACATCATTTTGAACCCATTCAACTTGAATTGGGATTTTATTCATCATAATTATGATGAAGAAAGATCCACAATAATTTGCTTGGGACAGCTTATTTTTGAAAATCTATGTATAGCCAAAAACGGACCACACCTAAAATCGGGTCAAGTTATAATTGTTCAAGTCGACTCGCTAGTAATAAGATCCGCTAATCCTTATTTGACCACTCCAGGAGCAACTCTTCATGGTCATTATGGAAAAATCCTTTGCGAAGGCGATACATTAGTTACATTTATATATGAAAAATCAAGATCTGGTGATATAACCCAGGGCCTGCCAAAAGTGGAACAAGTGTTAGAAGTGCGCTCAATTGATTCAATATCGATGAACCTAGAAAGAAGAGTTGACGGTTGGAACGCGCGTATAACACGAATTCTGGGAATTCCTTGGACATTTTTGGTTGGTGCTGAGCTAACTATAGTGCAAAGTCGGATCTCTTTGGTTAATAAGATCCAAAAGGTTTATCGATCTCAGGGGGTACAGATCCATAATAGACATCTAGAAATTATTGTACGTCAAATAACATCAAAGGTGTTGGTTTCCGAAGATGGAATGTCTAATGTTTTTTTACCTGGAGAACTTATTGGATTGTTGCGAGCGGAACGAGCAGGACGCGCTTTGGAAGAAGCGATTTATTACCAAGCCATTTTATTGGGAATAACTCGAGCATCTCTTAATACTCAAAGTTTCATATCTGAAGCTAGTTTTCAAGAAACTGCTCGAGTTTTAGCAAAAGCTGCTCTCAGGAGTCGTATCGATTGGTTGAAAGGTTTGAAAGAGAATGTTGTTCTAGGGAGTATGATACCCGTTGGTACCGGATTCAAAGGATTAATGCGCTTTTCACGGCAACATAATACCGTTTATTTGAAAACAAAAAAGAATAATTTATTTGGGGGGGAAGTGAGAGATATTTTGTTCTACCACAGAGATTTTTTTGATTCTTCCTCTTTCATTTCAAGGAATTTGCATGATCCCTCAGAAAAATCCTTTATTTATAGGATTTCATAATTCCTAAGTTTTCACTATTTTTGGTCATATGCACAGGGTTTGTTACTATTAATAGTATAGTAGTAATGTAATAAAGATACTAACGAATAGAAGAATATTAATGGCTTAGCTCGTGTAGAAACGGAAAATCTCCGGTAAAAGAATAAGGTTCCATCGGAACAATTTTGTTCAGGGTACCTCGTCTCTCTTTTTTTTTTTAATAAGACAAGAAGAGAGAGAGAAGGCGTAGGAGAAATGACACGAAGATATTGGAACATTAATTTGAAAGAGATGATGGAATCCGGAGTTCATTTTGGTCATGGTACTAGAAAATGGAATCCGAGAATGGCACCTTATATCTCTGAAAAACGTAAAGGTATTCATATTACAAATCTTACTAAAACTACCCGTTTTTTATCAGAAGCTTGTGATTTAGTTTTTGATGCAGCAAGTCAGGGAAAACAATTTTTAATTGTTGGTACCAAAAATAAAGCAGCTGATTCAGTAGCACGAGCTGCAATACGGGCTCGGTGTCATTTTGTTAATAAAAAATGGCTCGGTGGTATTTTAACGAACTGGGCCACTACAGAAACGAGACTTCATAAGTTCAGAGACCTGAAAATCAAACAAAAGGCGGGGGGGCTCACCCGTCTTTCGAAAAGAGACGCGTCCGTGTTGAAGAGACAGTTATCCCACTTGCAAACATGTTTGGGTGGGATTAACTATATGACGGGGTTACCAAATATTGTAATAATCGTTGATCAGCAAAAAGAATATACAGCTCTCCGAGAATGTATCATTTTGGGAATTCCAACGATTTGTTTAATTGATACAAATTGTGACCCGGATCTCGCAGATCTTTCGATTCCAACGAATGATGACGCTATAGCTTCAATTCGGTTAATTCTTAACAAATTAGTATTTGCAATTTGTGAGGGACGTTCTAGCTATATACGAAATCCTTGATTAATTTGAATATTTAATAATAATAAGAGATATAATTTCTTTTTTTAATTCCCGAGATTTATGTAATCGCTTTCTATTCCTGAATCGTATAACATAAAAATCACATAAAACATATGATAAAAATCGTTGTGGATTTTATGTGATTAGTTGTTATCAAAAAAAAAATAAAATTCAAGTGGGCAACTTGAAAAAGAGATGGTTGAATCAAAATAATTCCTTTTCAAATTTGATTTGTTTCAGAGGGCTATATGAATATTCTATTATGTTCCATCAGCACACTAAAAGGATTCTACAATCTATCTGGTGTGGAAGTGGGCCAACATTTCTATTGGGAAATAGGAAGTTTTAAAGTCCATGGCCAAGTACTTATTACGTCTTGGGTTGTAATTGCTATCTTATTAGGTTCAGCTATTATAGCTGTTCGAAATCCACAAACCATTCCCACTGGGAGTCAAAATTTCTTCGAGTATGTCCTTGAATTTATTCGAGACGTGAGCAAAACTCAGATTGGAGAAGAATATGGTTCGTGGGTTCCCTTTATTGGAACTATGTTTCTCTTTATTTTTGTTTCTAATTGGGCGGGGGCGCTTTTACCCTGGAAAATCATAGAGTTACCTCAGGGGGAGTTAGCCGCACCTACAAATGATATAAATACTACCGTTGCTTTAGCTTTGCTTACGTCAGTAGCATATTTCTATGCCGGTCTTACTAAAAAAGGATTAGGTTATTTTAGTAAATACATTCAACCAACTCCAATCCTTTTGCCCATTAATATTTTAGAAGATTTCACAAAACCTTTATCACTTAGTTTTCGACTCTTTGGAAATATACTAGCGGATGAATTAGTAGTTGTTGTTCTTGTTTCTTTAGTACCTTTAGTAGTTCCTATACCTGTCATGTTCCTTGGATTATTTACAAGCGGTATTCAAGCTCTTATTTTTGCAACTTTAGCTGCGGCTTATATAGGCGAATCCATGGAAGGTCATCATTGACTTTTTTTATTTAAATGAATAAAAAACAAGATAATAGAAAGAAAAATGAAATATTAAAGAAATTAAATAATAACTAAAATAAATTATTTAATAAAATAATAAATAAATATTTATAAATAAACGAAAAATCAATTTCAAATGAATTCAATTTTTAAATTTTAAGATGGTTCGAAAAACAATTGCTTTGGTTTACGTTATGAAAGAAACGCATGTATATGTGAGATTATAATTAGTTCTATCTGAGCTTAGTTCTATCTTTTAGATAGAACTTACTCCATTTAATGTGAATTTTGAATAAGTATTCAAATCGAATTATTTTTTCGTCTATAATATGGGAATTGAATAAAGAAAGAGACTAAATCAACAAAAATCGCATGAAGAATTAAAAAAAGGGTTCATAACTAATAAAGATATGGAAAAACAAAAGTCGTATGAATTTACAAAAATTAGGAATTTAGGAATTACAAAATAGATATCGAAGTAGTTCTAATGATTCAATCTTCAATACTATTATACTTTAATTCGGATCTCTTAGTTCCTTCGACTTAATAAATCTTTTCGATGCAATAATTAAGTCATAATTTTTTGGTTTATTGGATCATTAAGTATCATTAATCTTTTTTTTTGTATGAGGAATTTATTATGGATCCACTTATTTCTGCTGCTTCTGTTATTGCTGCTGGGTTGGCCGTCGGTCTTGCTTCTATTGGACCTGGGGTTGGCCAAGGGACTGCTGCGGGTCAAGCTGTAGAAGGTATCGCGAGACAGCCCGAGGCAGAGGGAAAAATACGAGGGACTTTATTACTTAGTCTGGCTTTTATGGAAGCTTTAACCATTTATGGATTAGTTGTAGCATTAGCGCTTTTATTTGCGAATCCTTTTGTTTAATCTTTCATCTGAATACTAAATACTCAAAAAAATGTGTTTTTCTTACTGTTCTGGGCTTGATATTTGCTTGTGCGAATTGAAATTTATATCAAGAGTTAATTCCTACAATTACTTTTATTCGTTGGGACAATAACCATAACCATGGGAAGGAATAATTTGAGGATGAGGAATTATTATACTTTTTCACTTTCTTCCTTCCCCCCTGATTTATGACTTCCCGTCTTAATCCAATAGAATTTTTGGGGGGAGAAGATAAAAAAAACCGAAAAATAGAGAATTAGTCTATCTTAAAGAGGAGATCCTATGAAAAATGTAACCGATTCTTTTCTTTCCGCGGGTCACTGGCCATCTGCTGGGAGTTTCGGGTTTAATACCGATATTTTAGCAACAAATCCAATAAATCTAAGCGTAGTGCTTGGTGTATTGATTTTTTTTGGAAAGGGAGTGTGTGCGAGTTGTTTATTTCAAGAATAGGCTGGATCCAACCAGCTGCACTTTTTTCGTTAGAACCGGGGAAAGGGCGCATGATCCCGCGAATTACTTTATGAATAAATTAATAAATTGTCTTTAAGAACCATAGCATTTCGTGATTGATTGGTAAATATACTTTGATTCTCTATTAACCAATAAAATAATATGGGACCATGAATATGGTTAAAGCTAAATCGTTTGAAGTCCAGACGCAGCATAGTACTCTTTCTACTACTAGGTTAATAGTTAATAAAAAAAGTTTCGTTTCAAAAAAAAAGGGGGGGGGGGTGGAAGTTGTTTTCGATATAGAACACTCATGTCGATAAAAAAACTTGAGTTCCCTATTATAACTAGAAAAATAGAAATAAAGGCCATTTCACCCCTTTTGTTACAATGCTGAATTGATGACCTATGTATAAAGTAAGAAAAATTCTTTGGATAA